GTAGATTATCTTTCCATTAATTTCAAAGCTTACATAATCCCTTCCCGAACCAAATATGAATCTTTCGATTCATTTGGCTCTCACGCCCAATTACTTAGAATTCTAATAAAGTCTCATATCTTTTGATAAATGTAATGACGGGCCTATCCTCTCTTCTTTGTTCATATTCAACAAATATCTAAATTAATGCCAGATTAAGATATTGAGAGGACTCTTTCTGACAAAAATATGTAATTGTCAGCAAAGTTGTTGCTTTTTTTCTTTTCTTCAAATCCAAAAATTTATTATTTATACATAACACACAGGTCGTCGATTCAGCATTGGATAAAGGGGGCAAAATACCCATCTTTTTCATTTTTACAATAAGCGTTTCATATCGATAGGAGTGTTCTCTATCGATAAAATATTTATTTTAAACTATCTCTATATTAACATAGTGGTAGAAAGACTACCATGCTGCATCTAAACTTCAAACAGTTTGCTTTAACCATGTTAATGGTCCTACATTATTGGTTGGTAGAGAATCAAAGGGGTTTTACCAACGAATCACGAAATGCTATGATTCTTACATAGAATTTCTTAATTTATTCCGAAGTAATTCGCGAGATCATGTACCTTTCTTTTTCCTTTCTTTCCTAGTTATAACGAAAGGGGGGTACAGCTGGTTGGATCCAGCCTATTCTTGAAATAAACAACTCGCACACACTCCCTTTCCAAAGAAGATCAATACACCAAGCACTACACTTAGATTTATTAGATTTGTTGATAAAATATCGGTATTAAAAAACCCGAAACTCCCGGCAAATGGCCAGTGGCCCAAAGAAAGGAAAGAATCGGTTACATTTTTCATAGGATCTCCTTTTATAGATAGACTACAAAATTGACTAGAGTTCTTTTTGTATCACTTCGCCCCTCGTTTTTATTTATTCTTTTAGTTTCCTTTTTCCTATTTATTTTGAAAAGTATTCGAGTTGTGTGAACTACCAATACTTAGTTTCCCTTGGACTCCGGGCGGGAAAGGATGAAAGCGAGTCGGTATACCAATTCCTCATCCGCAAATCAGCCCTTCCCGTGGGTTATTTTGTCAACGAATAAGTAATTGTAGGAGTGAAATCTTGCTATAATTCGAAAAAGCAAATGACAAATCCAAGGCAATAATTTTTATATTTATAAGATTAAACAAAAGGATTCGCAAACAAAAGTGCTAATGCTACAACCAGTCCATAAATTGTTAAAGCTTCCATAAAAGCTAGACTGAGCAATAGAGTACCTCGTATTTTTCCCTCTGCCTCGGGCTGTCTCGCGATACCCTCTACGGCTTGACCCGCAGCAGTTCCTTGACCAACTCCGGGTCCAATAGAAGCAAGCCCTACAGCCAATCCAGCAGCAATAACGGAAGCGGCAGAAATCAGTGGATTCATGATAAATTCCCTCGTACCAAAAAAAGAAAAAAAGAAATAGTTAATGATACAACCAACCAACGAATTATGACTTAATTATTCCGTCACTAGGATTCATCCTATCGAAGTTCCTAGTTACTTCGAGTTAAAGTAGTTGAAGAAATAGAAATAATAGTATTTTTGTTATTGAATCGTCTGAACTACTTCAATATCTATTTTTTAGTTTCTATCCACAAAGTCTTTGTGAATACATACAACTTTCCTTCTTCATTTCTTGGTTACAAACTGTGAATTGCATTCTTCCATGTTTCTCTTAATTTCATTTGTTTATTCATTCAATTCACAGTCAAAAAGAGACAGAAAGGGAAGGGCTTATATTCGAATCCCCATCTAAATTCATAGAAGTAGGACAAATGAAATATAGCCTTATTTCATATATATCCAGTCAATATCTAATATCACATATACATGCCTTTATTCCATAATGTAAACCAAGCACCCATCTTAGATTCAATCGAATTCGAGAATCAATTGTCGAAACATCTACAGGAGTTTACTTATTTATAGCCATTCAATTACATATACCTCCTAACCTATCCGAACCAACCCATTTTTATGAATTCTATTTTTTGTAAACTCTTTTCCCCCCTCCCCCTTCTTTATCATTATTCCGCCGGATCCAATTTAAATGGACAAACAAATTGGTTAGTCCAAATCAAATCGTTGCATATAAATATCATTATTAGATTGATCTAAGTTCATGCAATTTGTTATTTATTATATTACTATTTTCGTTTGGTCAATCGTTGAATAAAATCAACTGAAACGGGAATCTGTTCGCGATTTTTTTTGAATTTGAATAATGCGATAGAAATCTAATATTCATTGAGGGGGGAGTGGACGAAAGGGGTTTTTAGCAAAAAGATCTTTTCGATCTCTTTCCTTTTTTTACAACCAACCCTCTAATATAAAATATCATAATTTTTTCCATTACCATATCGGCCTAGTTGGATATTCCCTAAGTAAATTATCTTGAGCCGGACCCTGAGGTTTGAAAAAAAAAAGATTATTTCAATGATGGCCCTCCATGGATTCACCTA